TCGTTGTAGTAGACGAAGATGGTCACCTAGGATAGGCAGACAACCCTGAACCTTAGAAAGTAGCCGGCGGAGACGCTACGGGAGAACCGCCTAGGATGGCGTAAGAGACTCGAGCATCTCTTTCTTCAATTTGGGTTTGTGCATTTGTCTTTCAAATAGGTCAAGGGTTCAGACAGGAGATGTGCTTTAGCCAAAGAAGCTTGGGCACCTGCTCCAATAAAGCTAAGAGGACTAGCTACGGTGTGGGCACCAGATCCACTCAGTGAGGCCGGGCAAGACTTTACGTCCGATATAGTAGTGTCAGACATTTGTCATACTTAAGCAGTGGGATAGACTCCTTCAAATGGAAAGATAGGAGAAGCCAGTACAAGCTGTGTTTGTGGCACCCATCCGGGTGGAGTAGCCAGGAAGAGGTTCTAAAGGAACGAAGGTACTCGACCAAAGGAAGTCTTTTCAAGTACGGTAGACACCAGACATTCCACATTGGATGAATGCCCTAAAGGAATGCTTACCGATTAGTAGACTGCCCTTGAAAGCATACTTTTTGTCGATTTCGGAAAGGATAGGTGGTCCTCATTTACAAGAAAAGAGACTCTCATGAGTGCGACTATGCGCATGGATTAGAACCATAAAAAGAGTTTCCGTATCACTGCATTTCGTAACATGCATTCGGCTTAAAAGCAATGTGTAGTCATAATGAAAGTAATCCTTCCCTGATAATAAAGCGGTATTCCGGATCGATCCCTATGAAGTAGTCTCCATCAGGCAGGCCTGTAAGGCTTTTAATACTTTGAAACCGTTTCAGTAGAACTACTCACTAGTCCTAACTTTTTTCACATGTAAACCAGACCCGCCTAGTTTGAAAGGCTCAGCAAGAGGCAGTCTCTAGTCCAGTCTAGCGGTCATGTTTGAATCCGAACTAGTTGGAGATTCGCACATGACTCTACGCAATTTCATGATGCAAAAGTCAGACTAAGCCCTAAATGAGTAAGGCAACCAGGAAATAAACCTAGTTGATCAAAAAGAATTTCCGCTTTTGACGCTGATTGAAGCAGGGATAGCCTCCACGTAACTAACATGGCCGTCTTGAGCAAAACAAAGTCAGCCTAGCCCTACCTAATACGGAGCAGCACCGCTTGTCCTATCCTATGGTCTCGAGGCAAGGAGCCTGATTAGATAGGGGCAGCTTCCACAAAGGTTAAGCGATTCAAATCAAAAGAAGTAGCGACGGGAAGCGTTTCAGAGTCTGGAACATCAACAGGAATCGATGATCGACTTGATAGTCCCAACCAATCCGAATCAAAGAACCTTGCGTCACTCGACCAACGGGAGAGGGTCTTAGATCAACGTCCACATCCATGCCGGATGAACTTCCACTTTGACTCGGTGATCGAGCTTTACTCAGCTTTACTGAACTGATAAGGCTCTTTCTTCCTTTGCTTATCTAGGCTTCCGGGAGAAGGAACTTGCACTAAGAAGTAAGTACTTTTTCAGTGGTTTGAATCTTTCTATGAGTAGAAGGTTTGAATGGTCCGATTGAGGTCCAGTCCCCAGGGCAGGATCCTAACTTTATCCATTAGCTTCCACATCTACATCTCGGTGAGTAGGAAAAGACTTTATTTTACAATCCCACTCAAGCTAGCTGCGGGGAAGTGTGAAAAGTTTGACGCACGACCGGACGTGAATAGTCGACTGGAGAAGCTGCTCCAGTAGCAAGCGGAGCATCAACATCCACACTTCGTTAAGCCACTTCGGTAAGCTAGTCGCCATCTCTTTGCTTTTCAGTCTTTCCAATGGGAAGCCTGTGATGAAACCCCCATTGCTTCCTGTCCTAAGCAAGAGAGTGATTTCGGGCTTTTCGACCGACCAGTCATCTATAAGGCTATGGAAGCGGGTAAAGCTGTCTTTCTATCTTTCTATTCATACATTAGCAAGGGCCCATAAGGCCTCGCTGGAAGCCTTCCCGTATCGTATTGAGCTTTATTGAGTAGTTGCACGAAGGGGCACTGATAGGTTCTCCGCCCTTTAATGGACGAGATTCCCTTTGCCTTTGTTTCCATTTTTGATGGTCTGCCCTTCTCTTGGCGATTGGTAGAGCTAGAGAAGCAAGACTAGAAGGCCTTGCCTTTCTAATCGGCATCTTTTGATCCTTGAACTCTCATAATGGGAAAGATCCACTACACTGGCCCAAGAAGGTGTGTAAACGGTCACTCTATAACTATAAGGTATCAATACTCTTTTATTTTAAAAATCAGAAAAGAGAACGAAAGAAGACTACTTCGTATTTGGTCACTATCATTAAGTCAACAGCACACTTCCCGCAGCTAGCGCAGGGACAGCAACCTAAACCTAAATCGCATCAGCAACCGAACTCGGTATTTGAAGTTCCGGGCACAGTGACTCTTCCGAAAAGAGGAACTTTTCTTTTGAGCTTGACCAAACACACCAGCGGGAGCTTCAATCGCAATCGTCATAATCGGAATAGGCGTATTGGCCTATA